TAAAATAAGAAGGAATAGGGGAATATTCGACCGTTTACTCCAAAAAGAGGATAAATCCTATTGAAAACTAAATAATCCGAAATAGAAAGAGCTTTTTTAAAATTCCATTCTTTATTTCTCTTTCACTCGACCCCCCCCCCCAAAAAAAAAATTCAATTTTCTTTTTCAACGGGGTTGGATGATCTAGTTCTTAATATTATTACTTTACTTACCTGATAGATTCCACAACAAATCTTTTGATTCGGAATTAGGGATTCATGTCCCATCTGATGAATCGATTTTCTTTTATACTTTTGTATCTCACTCTATCTTGTTTTTTAGTATTATCTAAAATAGCCGATGAATTCGAAATTTTCCATAACTTAGGTAAGTGCTTTATCAACATATGTAGTGTAGTGAAAAAATAAATGGAATTTAACCCCTTCATGCTTACTATAACTAGTTATTTCGGTTTTCTACTGGCTGCTTTAACTATAACTCCAGCTCTATTTATTGGCTTGAACAAGATAGGTCTTATTTGATACGTCTTATTTGAAATGAATTGAATGAATAAGTCAGAAAAGAAGAAAAGAAAAATCTTTTGTATTCCTAGTATTCTAGGACTCTTTTCCGCACTAATCACCAATTCTTTTCTTGGTCATTGAGATTCGTGGATAATTTAGACTATTATTTAGAGATAGATCGTACCTCTTTTTTTTAGCCCCTCGAACAAATAGAAATGATTGAAGTTTTTCTTTTTGGAATCGTCTTAGGACTAATTCCTATTACTTTAGCGGGATTATTCGTGACTGCGTATTTGCAATACAGGCGTGGGGATCAGTTGAATCTTTGATTGAGTAACATTTCTTTTTTGATTGACCTCCTCCAGACCAGAGAGGAGGTCAAAGTCGAGTTGCAATTCGACTTTGTTTTTTTTTTAAGTTATTTTACTCTGTTTCGGCATAAAACAGATGGAATCACGCTCTGTAGGATTTGAACCTACGACATCGGGTTTTGGAGACCCACGTTCTACCAAACTGAACTAAGAGCGCTTTCAAAAAGAAAATTCCTAACGTGTTTCACGTACGTTACGTATAGTATTCACAAATTCAAGTTATACCCACTTTAATCGATCTTCCCGATATTGCCCATAAAGAAGAGAGAAGGAATAGGTAGGGATGACAGGATTTGAACCTGTGACATTTTGTACCCAAAACAAACGCGCTACCAAGCTGCGCTACATCCCTTTTCCAAATTGTTGTACAATGGCATTGTACACAATTCCTTTCTTGTTTTCCACATTGTAATTTTCTTTTATTTCTCTATCTATATAGAACTTTCTTGTCATTTCTTGTTTTTGGTCTCATATAATCAAGGAAGGGTATACATCTAAAATCCAATCGAATTTCACCTATAAAAGAAAGATTACTATTCCTTAGTTATAGTAGGAAGGGTCATCTTTTTTAGGTATAGGAAAATTTCGTCTATATGGTTCATTTTATATATATAATATTGTATTTCTTTTTTAGTTACGAATTTAAGAAATACAAACTATCTTGGGCAAAAGTATCTGATCATATATGTATTCCAATAAGGAAGGAGGATTTTCAATGCGGGATATAAAAACATATCTCTCTGTAGCACCCGTGCTAAGTACTCTATGGTTTGGGGCTTTAGCGGGTTTATTGATAGAAATTAATCGTTTATTCCCAGATGCTTTGTCATTCCCTTTTTTTTCATTCTAGTTATTCCTATGCGAGAGATAGAATTTCACATGACGAAAATATTCCTTTAATCCTTTTTTAGTATACGAAGCAAAAAGAAAGAAAAGATGGATTGGGTCGAACCTCAGGGTCATGAAAAATTCGGTAAATCCCTTTTTAGAAAACACAAATTTAATTAAAAAGGGTATCCAAGTTAAGTCAGGCTTCACAACAAATCAGAGCATAGAAAGAGGCTAGGACTGGGGTTGCTACTTAAATGAAAGGATTTCGAAGCAAAATCCTTGCTAATTCGACAAGGATTGTATTTTATAATTATTTCTCTATTTTTTATTCTATTGGATTCGTTAGAGAATTCGAAGAATTACAACAAAATATTTAGAATTAGAAATCACATTTTTAGTTAGAAACTTCTATGGATTTTATTCTTCTTCTTCGGATCCAAAATAGAAGAATAAAGGAATAGATATAAGAATTAAGTTAAGTCGATCCAAAAAGGAAAGGAGGTTCATGGCCAAGGACAAAGATGTTAGAATCGGAGTTATTTTGGAATGTATCAGTTGTGTTCGAAAGGGTACCAATAAGGAATCGACGGGAATTTCTAGATATAGTACTCAAAAGAATCGTCACAATACACCCGGACAATTAGAATTAAGAAAATTTTGTCGTTATTGTCGCAAGCATACGACTCATAACGAAATAAAGAAATAGGAGCATCGTGTGCTCGATTTTTCCAAAGAACAAAAAGAGTAAGAACTTCTTATTTAATATATAGAACTATTTAATATATAGAACATAGATAGAAAACAAAATTAAAATCAACTCATCTGGTTTTAGGTAGATATTATTTCATATGTATAGAGGATTTTTATTTAATTTATATATATTTATTATATTTATATATTTAGTATATGAATATAATAATATATGGACCAAAGAAAGGCTACTTACTTCTGGATCCAGAATTAATAAAATAAAGAAATCCTTTTTTTGCCAATTTTCAAATAAAATAAGGAATAAATCATGTATATATCTAAACAACCTTTTCGTAAATCTAAGCAACCCTTTCGTAAATCCAAACAACCCTTTCGTAAATCCAAACAACCTTTTCGTAAATCTAAACAACCTTTTCGTAAGCGTTCTCGAATTGGCCCGGGGGATCGAATTGATTATAGAAACATGAGTTTAATTAATCGATTTATTAGTGAACAAGGAAAAATATTATCCAGACGAATAAATAGATTAACCTTGAAACAACAACGATTAATTACTCTTGCTATAAAACAGGCTCGTATTTTATCTTTCTTACCATTTCGTAACTATGAAAATGAGAAGCAATTTCAAGCCCAGTCAATTTCAATAATTACTGGCCCTAGAAACAGAAAAAATAGACATATTCCTCAATTAACACAAAAGTCCAATTCCAATCGAAACTTAAGAAACTCCAACCAGAATTTAAGAAACAACAATCGAAACTGAAGTTCCGATTGTTGATGTTTTATTCAAAAGGTAAGACTCATATTATATAAAGTAATCCTGTTTTGATTCTTGGTAATCTTAATTTATTGTATCTTCCCGGAGTTCCTTCTCCGGGAATTCGTTTTTAATTATTCCTGTATATTACTTTTTTCTCCCTTTAATTGATGGTTTTTATTTTATTAGAAATCGTGTAAAGATTATTTGGATTTGATACAGCTACTTGTGCAAGCATTTTACGATTAAGAATCAATTTCTTCTTATACAGATTGTGTATTAATTTACTATAACTATCGAAACTATAACTATCGAATACTTTATATATCCGTGTTGCCGCGTTTATCCGAGTGATCCACAAACGACGAAAATCCCTCTTTTGCCTGCCTCTATCTCGATGAGAAGAAAAAAAAGCTCTTCTTACTTGTTGAGTAATCATTCGATTAAGTCTTAAATGAGCACCTCTAAAGTTTGAGGCAAATGAACGCATTTTTGTTCGTCGTCTCCGAGCTATATATCCTCGCGGAACTCTGGTCATTGAATCAAATTAACCTTAATGAATAACTAATGATTTCTCTTGTTTTAACCGTCCCTTTTCCCATTAATAACAAAACGGATTATTCCGATATATAAAATATTAATTAATTCCAACGGCTTTTGCTACTATAACCTTCCCAACCACGATTTTTTATTCTATTCCCTTCAGTTATTTCGCATAGAAATAACAAATTCTAACCATACTAAAAAAACAGTGGGTTCCATCGTTTCTATGGTTTCCTTTTAAACGGTGAGGCCCTCTCTATACACCGGAGCCCTCTCTTTCATTTCATCAAAAGGTATTGTGAACTTGTATAGTTCACATTCTTTGGCTCTACCTATCCATTATAGAGTAAATAGCTCTTTTCACAATAAGAGTTATTCATACAGTGACGGTATTTAATTATGAAAGTTGGCTTAATAGCTGACCCTTTAGTCCGTTCTTTTAAGATAAAGGAGCATAAGCCTTTTTCTTTTTATTACTATTTCCTCCGCTTAATAGATAACCATTTGCTACCAATGGGGGAATTGCTTCTTCTAATTCCAATCTAGATGATTGGATTTGCACCAAAGGAAACCAGAAATTCCATATACCATAGAAATCTAGGATAGAGAAGCTCTACCCTATTCATTGGTACTGATCATGGATACTTCCAAAATTGTCTTATTTGTTTGAACTCATGATCTGAACGAGTCGCACATACACCCTAGCACATGTTCCTCGACGCTGAGGACACCCCTTAAGCGCGGGCGTTTTTCTAGCATTTCGTATTGGCTGTCTTGCATTTCTAATAAGTTGTTTAACTGTCGGCATGTCGTATGTATATAGAAAAAATGGATTGGTTTAGATCGATCTTAACCTGCGGATTCATCATCATGAAGTATTTCTATTTTCTATAAAATCGCATAAAACCCGAATTTAGGTTTGAAATAAATTTACAAGAAATCCAGCCCCTACCAATCCTTAAACATTTCTGGAAACCGCATTGGATCGGTATCGCAGTGCTCGTCAATCATTTCATCCCCTACAATATCGACAAGTCCATAAGCTTTTGCTTCGTCTGCTGACATGAAAACATCCCTTTCCATGTCTTCGGATACAACCCAAAAAGGCTTGCCTGTTCTTAGTGCATAAACCCTTGTGATCATTTCGCGAACTTTGTGTAATTCTTCCACTTCTAGTAAAAATTCAGGCGTCCTTGCCCGATAATAAGCACTAGCAGGTTGGTGAAGCATAATCCTAGCGTGAGGGAATGCTATACGCTTGGTGGGTTCTCCTCCAAGCAGAATAAAGGAGGCCATGGATGCAGCTATTCCAAGGCATATTGTATATATGTCTGGTGTCACCGTTTGCATCGTATCAAAAATTGCCATTCCTGAGATTAGCCATCCGCCGGGAGAGTTTATAAACAAAAAAATATCGCTAATTCCATCTTCTATACTGAGATATACCATGAGACCCGTAATATGATTCGTGATCTCGCAACGAATCTCTTGACCTAAAAAAAGTGTTCTTTCTCGATACATAACATTGTATAAGTCAACCCAAGTCGCTTCTTCATCTCCGGGAATCCGGTAAGGTACTTTTGGAACACCAATCGGCATATTAGATTAATATTATTAAATTTAAGTAACAAAACTACACTTTAATATGGAAACGTAAGAATGGAGGAGAAAGAAAGAATCCGCAGTTTTTATCTTTATTTTTTCTTATTCTATAAGAATACTATAGATTATATTAATACATAGATTGAAAAATGATACATATAAGGAAGGTAAAACAGATTGAATAAAGAAAAAGGAATTTTTGATTCGAATGATAAACAAAGACGGATTAGGGATCTATTCTAGGTTTTTCCAAGTAGCCCAAGCTACCCATTGCATATTGGCACTTATCGAGTATAGAATAGATCTGCTTCGCTTTCTTCTTACAAACAGAATTGGCTTCTTATTTTTAATGAAATGAAATAAATATTAATGCTTTCTGACACAGAATCCCCTAGAAGGGATATGGAAAGTCTTTTCCAATGCGATAAAATAAAACGACATCGTGTCTATTTTTCTTTGCTAAAGGGGTATTTCGATGGGTTTGCCTTGGTATCGTGTTCATACTGTCGTATTGAATGATCCGGGTCGATTGCTTGCGGTGCATATAATGCACACAGCTCTAGTTTCTGGTTGGGCCGGTTCGATGGCTTTATACGAATTAGCGGTTTTTGATCCCTCAGATCCTGTTCTGGATCCAATGTGGAGACAAGGTATGTTTGTCATCCCCTTCATGACTCGTTTAGGAGTAACCAATTCGTGGGGTGGTTGGACTATTTCAGGAGGAACTACAACGAATCCGGGTATTTGGAGTTATGAAGGTGTGGCAACTGCGCATATTGTGTTTTCTGGCTTGTGTTTCTTGGCAGCTATCTGGCATTGGGTATATTGGGACCTAGAACTATTCCGTGATGAGCGGACGGGAAAACCCTCTTTGGATTTACCGAAGATCTTTGGAATTCATTTATTTCTTGCAGGGGTGGCTTGTTTTGGCTTTGGTGCATTTCATGTAACGGGTTTGTATGGTCCTGGGATATGGGTGTCCGATCCTTATGGACTAACTGGAAAAGTACAAGCTGTAAATCCTGCGTGGGGCGCAGAAGGTTTTGATCCTTTCGTTCCGGGAGGAATAGCTTCGCATCATATTGCTGCGGGTACATTGGGCATATTAGCGGGCCTATTCCATCTTAGTGTCCGTCCGCCTCAACGTCTATATAAAGGATTGCGTATGGGCAATATTGAAACTGTACTTTCCAGTAGTATTGCTGCTGTTTTTTTTGCAGCTTTCGTAGTTGCCGGAACTATGTGGTATGGGTCGGCAACTACCCCAATCGAATTATTCGGGCCTACTCGTTATCAGTGGGATCAGGGATACTTTCAGCAAGAAATATATCGAAGAGTTAGCGATGGGTTAGCTGAAAATCTTAGTCTATCAGAAGCTTGGTCTAAAATTCCCGAAAAATTAGCTTTTTATGATTATATTGGGAATAATCCCGCAAAAGGGGGATTATTCAGAGCAGGCTCAATGGACAATGGGGATGGAATAGCTGTTGGATGGTTAGGACATCCCGTCTTTAGAGATAAAGAAGGACGCGAGCTTTTTGTACGTCGTATGCCTACTTTTTTTGAAACATTTCCGGTAGTTTTGGTAGATGAAGAGGGAATTGTGAGAGCGGACGTTCCTTTTAGAAGAGCAGAATCCAAATATAGCGTTGAACAAGTAGGCGTAACAGTCGAGTTCTATGGTGGCGAACTTAATGGAGTAAGTTATTCTGATCCTGCTACTGTAAAAAAATATGCGAGGCGTGCCCAATTAGGGGAAATTTTTGAATTAGATCGAGCTACTTTGAAATCAGATGGTGTTTTTCGCAGCAGTCCAAGGGGTTGGTTCACTTTTGGTCATGCTACCTTTGCTTTGCTCTTCTTTTTCGGACACATTTGGCATGGCGCTCGAACCTTGTTCCGAGATGTTTTTGCTGGTATTGATCCAGACTTGGATGCTCAAGTAGAATTTGGAACATTCCAAAAAGTTGGAGATCCAACTACAAGGAGACAGACAGCTTGATACCACATTGCTATGGGATCTTTCACCTCTCTTTTTTGATTTGACACAGGAAACTTCTCCTGTCCTTTCTTTGACTTGACTCTTTTTCTTTTTTTATATGGGAAATGATCCCAAATGACAAGTGAATAGGTGTGGAAGTTATAATTGTAAATAAACCACGATCGAATCTATGGAAGCATTGGTTTATACGTTCCTTTTAGTTTCGACTTTAGGGATCATTTTTTTCGCTATCTTCTTCCGAGAAGCACCTAAGGTTCCGACTAAAAAATGAAATAATTTAATTGAAGTAATAAGTCTCCCCAGATGGGGAGACTTATTACTTCAATTAGTCCCCATGTTCTTCGAATGGATCTCTTAATTGTTGAGAGGGTTGCCCAAACGCGGTATATAAGGCATACCCAGTAAAGCTTACAAGTAAACCAGATATGGAGATGGCGACTAAAGTTGCTGTTTCCATTTTTTTTTGTAGAATTTCAAGATTACAATGGATCTATGAAAAGATCGTGTATTTACAACTACAATGGAATAGTATACAAAGTCAACACCAATGATTAAATAGAATTTATGGTTACACAAACCGTTGAAGATAGTTCTAGAGCTAGGCCAAAACGAACTGGCGCAGGTGGTTTATTGAAACCCTTGAATTCAGAATATGGGAAAGTAGCTCCAGGCTGGGGAACTACTCCTCTTATGGGGGTCGCAATGGCTTTATTCGCGATATTCCTATCTATCATTTTAGAAATTTATAATTCTTCTGTTTTACTGGACGGAATTTTAATGAATTAGGTTTCTACTAACTAAAACAAGGCCTTTCTATTTTAAGCTGCACATTTCTAGACATTCTGGCAGTTCGATCGTGGATTTTTTGTTTCGGTATCTCTGGAATATGAGTGTGTGACTTGTTAGAATTGATCCTATTGAGAATACATAGAAAGGGCCTGTTATCTTTATCAAGATGATTCTAATTCGTCGGATATTATTTATTCTAGTATCTGGAACACGAAATACATAAAGTGGATCAAGAAAAAAAAAATGGAACTATGATTCATACTAACTATTTAGACCTCGCAACCAGACTGAAAAAAAATCCAGGTGGTTCTAGTTCTTAATAAAAAAAGAAATTTTCTTCCTTCCAATCCAATTTTGTTTACCCAAAAGAGAACTTTTTTTCTCTCGATTTTGTCTAGTCATTACACCGATTCAATAAATGATCATCAAGCGGTTTTTATTCGAAGAACCCTTGCCTTTTGTTTAGCTTGAGACTCAATCATCGTGGCTCTAGTATGAATCTAAGGTTTTAATTGAACTGATTCATAGGATCGCAACAAGATAATTTCTATCAGAAAACTACTAGAAATTTTGATTTGGATAAATAAAAAATAGGGACGAGAAAAGTCAAGAGGCCTCTAACGATCAACATAAGGGAAAGAAAGACAGATGAGCCAACTTGAGATTTTTTGGCATTATCATCACAAAGAAGAAATTCTGGATTTTTCTTATTTCATATCTTCAAGGCAAATCGATCCAATACCGTAGCTGATGAAGTTTTTTAATATCCGTTGAAAATTTGTGTGTTTCTGCTTGAGCCGTACGAAATGAAATTTTCATATACGGTTCTCAGAGGGGGGGGTCGGACTAGTTACCTATCTCAATAAAGTATATGATTGGTTTGAGGAACGTCTTGAAATTCAGGCAATTGCGGATGATATAACTAGTAAATATGTTCCTCCTCATGTCAACATATTTTATTGTTTAGGGGGAATTACACTTACTTGTTTTCTAGTACAAGTTGCTACTGGTTTTGCTATGACTTTTTACTACCGGCCAACGGTTACAGAGGCTTTTTCCTCTGTTCAATATATAATGACAGAGGCCAACTTTGGTTGGTTAATCCGATCAGTTCATCGATGGTCAGCAAGTATGATGGTTCTAATGATGATCCTGCACGTATTTCGTGTATATCTTACAGGTGGGTTTAAAAAACCCCGTGAATTAACTTGGGTCACAGGTGTGGTTTTGGCTGTATTGACTGCATCATTTGGTGTAACTGGTTATTCTTTGCCTTGGGATCAAATTGGTTATTGGGCAGTCAAAATTGTGACAGGTGTACCTGAAGCGATTCCGGTAATAGGATCCCCTTTAGTGGAGTTATTACGCGGAAGTGCTAGTGTGGGCCAATCCACTTTGACTCGTTTTTATAGTTTACATACTTTTGTACTGCCTCTGCTTACTGCCGTATTTATGTTAATGCACTTTCCAATGATACGTAAGCAAGGTATTTCGGGTCCTTTATAGGGAAAGCATATCATAGAGAATTCTAATTCTCATATATCATATCGGGTAGGTTGTGGTATTTCATTGCTACAAACATGGGTTATTGTAAAATAAGACATGTCATTTGGATACTTATCTTCAACTCCAAAGTATATTGATACAAATAGTTGAAGCGAATTTTACGAAAGAAAATAAGACGGATTATGGGAGTGTGTGACTTGAATTATTGATTTGGCCATGCAGATAGAGAATTGGATCTGCCACATTAGAATTCACGACCAAAGGTGTCTCCGCATCCAATCAACACGTAAGTCTCCCATCTAGGAAGGATAGGCTGGTTCACTCGAGGAGAATATTTTCTATGATCATACCCCAACCATATCATCCATGAACAGGCTCCGTAAGATCCCGTAGAGTATAAATGGAATAAGTCCTGTGATATGATCCAATTCTATATTTATTACACTTACTTTTTATTATAGTATGGAAATGCATTCATTTTCTTTGCATTGATTTCGATCGGCAATACTATCGGAGTAAAAGAGGGGATCTAAGGAAGAGCGTAGGCTAAACTTTTAGATTTTTTATTAGTAACAAGGAAATACTTTGTTTGGACGTAAGAAACTTACGATATTGAGGGGATAAACACCAACTAATCAAGAGACAATCCACAAAGCGATTGATCATGATCAAATTTGTAAGCCCACTTGGATATTGAGCATTTACACATAAGAATAGGATAGTAATTATAGGCGCAACTTCGGAAAAGATAATCTGATAAAGCTTTTCTTACCTTGAGTCATTATATAACCTATTCTATTGTGGATCTTCCGCGGTCTTATTTCTTTCATTCTTGCTCGAGCCGGATGATGAAAAATTCTCACGTCCGGTTCCTTTGGGGGATGGATCCTAAAGAATTCACCTATCCCAATAACAAAGAAACCTGACTTAAATGATCCTGTATTAAGAGCAAAATTAGCTAAAGGGATGGGACATAATTATTACGGGGAACCCGCGTGGCCCAACGATCTTTTATACATTTTTCCAGTAGTAATTCTAGGTACTATTGCATGCAATGTAGGTTTAGCGGTTCTCGAGCCGTCAATGATTGGTGAACCGGCGGACCCTTTTGCAACACCCCTGGAAATATTACCTGAGTGGTACTTCTTTCCCGTATTTCAAATACTCCGTACAGTACCCAATAAGTTATTGGGCGTTCTCTTAATGGTTTCTGTGCCAACAGGCTTATTGACAGTACCCTTTCTAGAGAATGTCAATAAATTCCAAAATCCATTTCGTCGCCCAGTAGCTACGACCGTTTTTTTAATCGGTACTGCAGTAGCTCTTTGGTTAGGTATCGGAGCAACATTACCCATTGAGAAATCCTTAACTTTAGGTCTTTTTTAGGGATTTTTCGGGTTGATTCATTCAACCGTGAAATCTCCTGCATGGGTATCTAGGAAACAGTTACTTCCAAGTGAATCTTCCCTAGATACCTAAAATCTATTTTATTATGATCCATTTCGCGAAAATATAGATTGTGCTAAAGATGCAAAATTGTTTTCTTTTTATTCTAACTCTATAAAAAAAGAGGAAAAATTGCAATGGATTTAAAGCGAGAACTTGTTCTTAGGTAAATCAATTGGGAGATGCTTCTCTAGAGTGTCCCATATAAGCTTTTCATCCTCCATACGAAAACTGTTAATTCTCATAAGATCTTCTTCAGTCTTACTCAAAAGGTCCAATAGTGTATGTATATTGGCCCTTTTAAGACAATTATACGTTCTAGAAGGCAATTCTAATTGATCAATAAAAATACAATTCAATGGAATTCCTTTTTTGTTTTTCTTTAGATTAGTGAATCTTTTTTGAAAGGTTAAAAAGGGCGGAGTAAATCTGTTTTTATTTTGGTCAAAACTAGTGCCCCCCCCCTCCACGTGTAGAAAAGGAAAAAATAAATCAATCAAATTACGAGAAGCTTCATAAAGTGCTTCTTTAGGGGTTAAACTTCCATTCGTCCATATTTCTAGAAAAAGTATCTCGTGTTTTTCATTTCCATTCCCACAAGAAAAAATACTATAATTTACATTTCGAACAGGCATGGATACAGCATCTATAGGATAACTTCCATCTTGAGAGTTCTTTCTTAGTTCCGTATGATATCCGCGATCTCGCTTGATCTGTAACTCAATACAGAAATCTAGGGGCTCTCTCAAGTTAGCTATAGGTTGTGTCGTATCAACGATTTCTACGGAAGGTGGTAAGATTATATCTTGAGCGGTTATGTATCTAGGACCTTTGACACAAATTGATGCGTCTCTAACTCCATAGAGATTACTTTTCAATACAATTTCTTTCAAATTTAGTAAAATTTCTTGTATGGATTCTTCAATACCCACTATTGTAGAATATTCGTGTGGCACGTTCCCAAATTTTGCGCGTGTGATACATGTTCCTTCTATTTCTCCAAGTAAAGCTCTTCGCAAGGCAATACCGACAGTATCCGCTTGACCTTTTCTAAGCGGGGACAGAATGAAACGGCCATAATAAAGACGCTTACTATCTACTCTTGATTCAACACACTTCCACTGTAGTGTTTGGTTGGATGCTGTTACCTCCTCTCGAACCATAATAGACTAGTATTATTATTTGATCGGTGAATCGTTTATTTCTCTTGAAAGTGGTTTATTTCTTTTACAGGCGTCTTTTTTTAGGAGGTCGACACCCATTATGCGGCATAGGTGTTACATCGCGTATACAACTTAACCGTACACCACTTTTAGCAATGGCTCGTAATGCGGCATCTCTTCCGCTACCAGCACCTTTTACCATAACTTCTGCTCGTTGCAAGCCCACTGTACGAATAGCATCTACTGCTGTTCTTTGACCCGCATAGGGTGATGCTTTTCTTGAGCTTTTGAATCCACAAGTACCTGCGGAGGACCAGAAAACCACCCGACCTTGCGGGTCTGTAACAGTTATAATGGTATTGTTGAAACTGGCTTGAACATGAATAACCCCTTTTGTTATTCTACGTGCACTCTTCCGTAAACTAAAACGGGCATTCCTACGCAAACCAATACGTATTCTCTTACGTGAACCTATTTTTGGCATAGCTTTTGTCATATTTTATTATCTCATAAATATGAGTTGGAAATAACAAAAAGAAAAAAAGATACAAAGATATCCGTTTCGGGGTAAAATATATTCTTTACTTGAATTTTTTTATTTGGAATTTGGACATTTCCGTGGGTACTTTATTTTGACTTTTTAGAGGGGAAAGCTTCTTTTTCGAAGGATTACCCCTGTCTTTGTTTATGCTTCGGATTGGAACAAATGACTCTAATTCGCCCACGCCTATGAATCAGGCGACATTTTGTACAAATTTTGCGGACGGAAGCTCGTATTTTCATATTTAGGTACTCCTTTTATGAATCTACTCTTTTGGAAAAAATAAGTCTCTTCATTTAAATTTTGAAACTTGGAATTTATTACCCTAGAAAAACCTAATCCTTTGAATCTTTGGTATCCTTCAAATCTTCCGTATCCTTTGAGTTTTCGTTACGCTTCGAATCTTTATGGGGAAGTCTAAAAATTATACGTCCCTTGCTTGAATCATAACGACTTACTTCAATTTTGACCCTATCCCCCATAAGTATTCGTATAGAACTGGACCGGATTTTTCCTGAAATATAGCCCAGGATGATGGTGTCATTTTCTAGGCGAACGCGGAACATTCCGTTGGGTAGGGCTTCCGTAACTAAACCTTCGAAAGTTACTTTTGCTTCTCTCGGTTTTTTTTTTTCTCTCCTATTTTTTTTTTCTGTCATATTTTTTTTCTCCTATTTTTTGATTTTTATTTCCAAAATAGGAAGTTCGAGATAGAATTCGTGCACTATAGGCGGGGCCATTACCATATATAACATAAGACTTCTCCCCCGATTCTCTTTAGTCGAGCTTCTCGATCTGTTATTATACCTCTAGAAGTAGAAAGAATAGCAATTCCCATTCCGCCCAAAACCTTAGGAATTCCTTGATAGTTAGCATAAATTCGTAAGCTAGGTCGGCTGATACGCTTTAAAAAGGTTCTAGTTCTATATATTCCCTTTCTAGTCTTTCTCTTTTGATGCCGCAAAGTTGAAACCAAGAAATATCTGTTATTTTCCTGATGTCTTCGAACACTTTCAATAAAACCTTCTCGTAGAAGTATTTTAACAATGTTTTCGGTAATATTTGTAGATACTACTCGAACAGTTCCTTTTTTATTCATGTCCGCGTTTCTTATAGAGGTTAGTAAATCAGCAATAGTGTCCTTGCCCATAAGACTCTAATTCTAGGTTCCTCCTTATTTTTCTATTCTATAATGAACATGTTTTCTTTTTTCTTTTAATTTTTATTTTAAAGCATATACGTGAGAAACAATCTACTAATTTTTCTTTGATCTATATCTCGTCTACTAGTATTTATAATACTTCAGGAGCTAATGAAACTATTTTAGTAAAATTCAATTCTCTCAATTCCTCGGCAATCGCGCCAAAAACTCGAGTTCCTTTTGGATTTCCTTTTTGATCAATGATAACTGCTGCGTTGTCATCATAGCGTATTATTATACCGTCTTCGCATTTGAATTCTTTACATGTACGTACAATTACAGCTCGAATTACTTCAGATCTTTCTAGAGGCATTTGGGGCACTGCGTCTTTGATTACAGCAACAATAACATCACCAATACGAGCATATCGCTGATTACCAGCAGCTCCTATGACTCGAATACACATCAATTTTCGGGCTCCACTGTTATCTGCTACATTTAAAAGGGTCTGAGGTTGAATCATATTATTTTGATTTCAATTTATTATTTCAATGCAAAAGGAGGGAATCAATATTGTCTATCTATTTATAGAAGGACAAATCTGGGTTTTCAATATTCTTTTTGGGGGTTCGATATCCCTAATCGAAGAAATTGACTTCGTATGGGCATTTTACTGGCAGCTATTTCCATAGCTGCTCTAGCTACAGTTTCGGATACTCCGCTCATTTCATAAAGTATTCGACCCGGTTTAACAACGGCTACCCAATATTCGGGGGATCCCTTTCCAGAGCCCATACGTGTTTCTGTGGGTCTTATTGTAACCGGTTTGTCGGGAAATATACGTACCCATAGTTTTCCACCACGACGTGCATATCGTGTCATTGCTCTTCGCCCTGCTTCTATCTGTCTCGCTGTGATCCAAGCGGGTTCAAGTACTTGAAGAGCGTATCTACCGAAACAAATACGATTGCCTCGATGGGATTTTCCCTTCATTCTTCCTCTATGTTGTTTACGAAATCTAGTTCTTTTGGGGTTATAGTCGATGGTTCTTTCTTAGTTCCATCTCTACTGCAAAACTGGACATGAGAGTTTCTTCTCATCCAGCTCCTCGCGAATAAAATGAGAAAGCATGCAAATTTCTCTAATTCCTAATAAATATTCAAAGATATTACGGATAGATACACATCAATATATAATAAAAAATATATAGTTAAGAAAGAAGATCTACAATATATTCAAATTCTATATTTGGATATAATGTAATCCTTCTTTTTCTAAGGAATTCCCTTATTTTTACTCTTATTGAATCGTGGTAAAGTATTCTAATGCAATAAAGATTTCGCGGGCGAATTTTTACTCTTTCCTGTCTTATTTGTTAATTTCTAACTTACCGAATAAAGCAATTTTTTTGGTTTGTTCCGCCATCCCACCCAATGAAGTATTAGGATTCTTTTCAATAAAATCCTATCCAGTCATAGGTTTTGTCGTTCCCACAGCTTCTCCTTTAATGGTTAGGTTTGAATCCTGCAATGGAGCTTCCAAAAAATTTCTTTCCGAGTCAATTTTCTCAGTTTTATTAACACGGCCTACTCCTTATTATTGCTTTTAATTTGTATTTTTTGTTTCAAGTTACGATTTCGAATTCTCTCTTATTTTTATTATTTTCGAATTCTCTCTTATTTTTATTATTTTAATATATTGTGCTTTATCACATTGCCTTTTATGGTGTAATCCATAGACCATACACATCGGAATCCTATATCTTTCTTATTCTTTTTCCTTCTATCTATCATCCCTCCTTTTATCCACATCCTTTTAGTTTTGCTTCACAACCTAGAATCCTGTTTCTTTTTTAGAGAAAAAAATGCAGTTGCTACAACTATATGATAGATCCGCTCATTTATGATCGATGTATTTATTCACATAGTGACTGTTTCTTAGTTAGGATCTTGATAATACGAAGTAATAGGCTGGTTATTTAGTTAATTTTATAGAATTACTAAGTTTTTTCTATTTTTAGTAGGGTTCGGTCAATTTTTTCGAATCCCATTTTTGGCCCTAAAGAAAAAACTAACGAGTCACACACTAAGCATAGCAATTATATTAAAAGATTTAGAAATTTTCATTAAATCTTATAGAAAGAGATATAATTTCTTCTTTTTTTCAGGGATTTCGGGAAAAATAAGGTTCTTTTCTTTTTTATTCTATCACAGGGCAGAATGGGAAGACAAGGTTAGTTATTCTTCTACGAATATCCAAATTTTTACACCTAATACTCCATAGATAGTTCGAATTGGATAGCAGCAATAATCTATTTTAGCGCGAATTGTTTGAAGGGGAAGTCTACCCTTTTTGATGCATTCGGCACGTGCAATTTCTTTCCCTGCTAGACGACCCGCAATTTGGATTTTTACTCCCTTTATATCTGCTTTTTTAGTTAATTCAATGGCTTTTTTCATTGCCTTTCGGAATGAAACTCTATTTTTTAATTGGAAAGCTATATATTCTGCAAGAATGTTAGGTTGTCTATAAGGTTCTTTAACTTTTTCGATAGCAATATTAAGTCTCTGGTTTACAGAATTCACTTCCTTTTGGAGATCTTTCTCTAATTCTTCGATTGCTCCTTTTTTTTTTAATAAATTGGGGAATCCAATATGGATTATGACGTGGGTTGTGTCAATTTCTTTTTGAATTTCTATATGTGTAATTACTTCGGAACTTGAGTCTGATTCTATTTTTCTATTCGAGCCTTTTTTCCTATTCTTTTGTATATAGTTCTTGATACAATTCCGTATTTTTTTATCTTCCTGTAGACCTTCAGAATAATTTTTTGGTTGTGCGAACCAAAAGGAATGGTGATTTTGGGTTGTACCAAGTCTGAAACCGAGTGGATTTATTTTTTGTCCCATATTTTTCTATTCTATTTTTTTTATTGGGAATCGAAATCTTAGATTAATCTAAAGATTTTTTCGATTTCTTTACTATATTTAGTACAATTGTTATATGACACATGGTTTTTTTTATAGGATAACCGCGTCCTCGAGCCCGAGGTCTGAATTTTTTCATAATAGTACTTCTACTAACTTCGGCTTTAGTGATGAATAAACTCGCTTTGTCGAAATTCCTATAATGAGTAGCATTTGCTGCTGCCGAATAAACCAACTTTAAGATGGGATAAGATGTTCGATAAGGCATGAGGTTCAGTATCATAACGGTTTCCTCGTAGTAACGCCAGCGAATCTCATCAAGAACTCTTTGTGCTTTGAAAACAGACATATGTATGCGTTTTTGAGCTTTGAAAACCCGTTCGAACTTAAGTAGACGATCGGTTGGAACTTTTCTTGCGAGTTTCCTTAGCTCGTTCTTCTTTTTCTTTATCCTAGGGGTATACTTTACCAATTTGAAACTTGTCATAAATAAGGTTATTACCCGATTACCTTTACTTTAATTTGATATAAAATGGGTTTATTCTGAATCTTTCTATTCTGAATTCAGTTAACGACGAGATTTAGTATCCTTTCTCGCACTTTCATAACTCGTGAAATGCCGAGTAGGCACGAATTCCCCCAATTTGCGACCTACCATCGGATTTGTTATGTAAATAGGTATATGTTCCTTTCCATTATGAATCGCGATTGTATGGCCAACCATTGCGGGTAGAATGCTAGATGCCCGGGACCACGTTACTATTGTTTCTTTCTCCTCCTTCATATTGATCTTTTCGATTTTTGCCAATAAATGACGAGCTACAAAAGGATTTGTTTTTTTTCGTGTCACAGCTGATTACTCCTTTTTTCTTTTTAAAGAGTGGCATCCTATGTCCACTATCTCGATCGAGGTATGGAGGTCAGAATAAATAGAATAATGATGAATGAAAAAAGAGAAAATCTTTTAGCTGTATAAGGGGCGGATGTAGCCAAGTGGATCAAGGCAGTGGATTGTGAATCCACCATGCGCGGGTTCAATTCCCGTCGTTCGCCCATCGCATTATTGCAAATTCCAAAAATGCAATTTTCCATATTCCTAGTTACGTATTTACTTACGGCGACGAAGAATAAAACTATCACTATATTTTTTCCTTTTCCTAGTTCTTCTTCCAAGCGCAGGATAACCCCAAGGGGTTGTGGGTTTTTTTCTACCAATGGGGGCTTTCCCTTCACCGCCCCCATGGGGGTGGTCCACAGGGTTCATAACTACCCCTCTTACTACGGGGCGTTTACCTAGCCAACACTTAGATCCGGCTCTACCCAAACTTTTTTGGTTCACCCCAACATTACCCACTTGTCCGACTGTTGCTAAGCAGTTTTGGGATACCAAACGGACCTCCCCAGATGGTAATCTTAAAGTGGCCAATTTACCCTCTTTTGCAATCAGTTTCGCTACAGCACCTGCTGCTCTAGCTAATTGCCCACCCCTTCCACGTGTAATTTCTATGTTATGTATGGCCGTGCCTAAGGGCATATCGGTTGAAGTAGATTCTTCTTTTTTCTCAAAAAACCCCTTCCCAAACTGTACAAGCTTCTTCCAAAGCATACGGCTTTCTAGATGTATATGACGATCTCTAGACAGATGGATCTTATATGAATCGTATGATGAAGTACCACATCAGTGGATATATAGAAAAGGAATCCAAATCCGCCGAATCGCTCATGTTATGATCTTCTACATCCTAGGTCTCCGCGTTCCGTCATCTGGCTTATGTTCTTCATGTAGCATTCAGATCGAATGACTCTATGAAATTACGTCGATACTTCCACATATTATGGGTAACGTAGGAGACATCCCTATTTTCACCCGGAGGTCTTAATTACCACTGCTTAGCTTTCAATTCGCCTCTGACCATCAAATTAAATGTGAATAACCCGTCCTCCTCTCTTTGAAACAAGGGGCGCTTCCGGTTCTGTGCGTGCTTCAAACAATTTTGTCTTCTCCATATTACCATATCTCCAGAGTCAATAATTTTCTATGAGGAACTACTGAACTCAATCACTTGCTGCCGTTACTCAACAGTTTTCTGTTGAGGTCTATCCCGTAGAGGTAGTCAAATTGGATCAGTGATCGATTTCTAGGTTTCGTCGTAAACCTAATTGGTTACTTCCAATTACGTAAATCAATAGTTCAAACCGCACTCAAAGGTAGGGCATTTCCCATTGATATAGGAACTTTTGTACCAGAAACAATAGTATCTCCAATTATAGCCCCTCTGGGATGTAAAATATATCTCTTCTCACCATCCCCATAGTGTATGAGACAAATGTATGCATTTCGATTAGGGTCATATTCTATGGTTACGATTCTACCAGATATGTCTTTTTGATTCCGTCGAAAATCGATTTTACGGTATAGGCGCTTATGACCTCCCCCTCTATGCCTTGCGGTAATGATTCCTCTGGCATTACGACCTTTACCACAACGGTGCCGTCCATGGATCAATTTATTTCGTGGATTGGATTTCACTTGCCTGTCTACGGTTCCCTTGCGTGTGCTCGGGATAGGTGTTTTGTATAAATGTTTCGCCGTATTATTAAGTATTCTCCTTTAGTTCTTTTCTCTATCTAGAAGTGGAATAGAATAACCCGGTTGAAGGGTAATGATCATACGTCTGTAATGCATTGTATGTCCCAGAATAGGTCCCATTCTTCTACCCTTTCCGGGTAGTCGATGGCTATTCACAGCTACTACCTTAACACCAAAGAAGAGTTCGACCCAATGCTTTATTTCTGTCTTAGTGAATCCCGATTCGACATTAGAAGTATATTGATTCTTTCCCAATAAACGAAGGCTCTTTTCTGTAAATACTGCGTATTTGATTCCATCCATAAATCGACTTTCCCTCCTATGCTCTGAGTTCCAGTATCGATAAGAATTCGAGTTCTTATTGTTCTTATGTTATGGTATGAATATACCATAACAATTCGTTATGTATGGATGATGGATGAGATTCCATGGATAGAGAGACTGTTCCAATAGACTTATGGAACGTTCCCGTTCGCGTGCATCCAGCAGGAATTGAACCCGCAAATTTACCAATTATGAGTTGGGCGCTTTAACCATTCAGCCATGGATGCTTAACAGGGATCATCGTACATCGTAA